GACTTTTTTACTCGGAGTAGAGCATAAACCTAAAAGAATTGAAAAAAGGCCCATTCAGGAACAAGAAAATGACATCGTGATTTGGATTAGATCTCGATGAAACAATACATCAATGAGAAGTTTATTTGATAAGTTTAATGGATTTTTTGTGGAGGGAAAGAGGACAAAACCAAAACTCATCTTTCTTGAAAAGTGGAAGAAAAAAAAGCCGCTTAATTAAGAAATTCTAAAATTAGATTAGAAAAGGGCCCTGCTATGAAAAAAAAAAAAAGAAAGAGGGCTGGAATCTACACATTGATTCTTTTTTTTTTCGCAATTTGTGTTGAACCGTATGCATCAAAAGGTGCATGTACGGCTCTTAAGGGATACAAATTTTATCCTAATCAACCGACTTTATCGAGAAAGATTACTTTTTTTAGGCCAAGAGGTTGATAGCGAGATTTCGAATCAACTTATTGGTCTTATGGTATATCTCAGTATAGAGAATGATAACAAGGATCTGTATTTGTTTATAAACTCTCCTGGCGGATGGGTAATCCCCGGAGTAGCTATTTATGATACTATGCAATTTGTGCAACCCGATGTGCATACAATATGCATGGGATTAGCCGCTTCAATGGGATCTTTTATCCTGGTCGGCGGAGAGATTACCAAACGTCTAGCATTCCCTCACGCTTGGCGCCAATGAGTTTTTTAAGAACAAAAAAAAAGACTATGCCTTCGCCATATGAAATAGGAATATTAAGTAATAATAGCATGGCACTTCGAATTCGATATGAGAAATTTTTTTTTTTAAACATTAGATTATATTTCGAAAGAGTAGTATGAAATTAGTATAAAATAAAGGGTATTCTCGATTTTATCTTATTTATCGGTGACCATTACATTACCATTTCAGCGTCACAAACTTTTTTGTTTTCACAACAGAAAACTTTGAACAATATTTATGTTTTTGTTATGAATTTGTTATGAAAGAGTACGAAAAAAAAAAAAAAGAAACTTTGGGATTGCTGAATCACAGACGAGATAAATATATAAAAAGCAACGGAGCCATCATAGTATTTTTTAACTGCTCCGAAAGGAAGGATGGTAATTGGATCATTTGCCGATCTGAATCGGATAAACCCTATATCTATATATTTTTCTCTTTCTTCGATCGAAATGGAAGGTAAAGTGAATTCCATTGTATAGCCGTATGCAATGCGCAAAGGATGCCTGTACGGTTGCTCAATTCTATCTTTCTTTTTTTATTATTCTTTATCTCTTCTCCTCACCTCATCATGCGAGATAGAGGAACCATTTGTTATATTATCAGGGTAATGATACATCAACCTGCGAGTTCTTTTTATGAGGCACAAACGGGAGAATTTATCCTGGAAGCAGAAGAACTACTGAAACTGCGCGAAACCATCACAAGAGTTTATGTACAAAGAACGGGCAAACCCTTATGGGTTGTATCCGAAGATATGGAAAGAGATGTTTTTATGTCAGCAACAGAAGCCCAAGCTCATGGAATTGTTGATCTTGTAGCGATTGAATAAAAAAAAATAGCAGTAAGTTTACGCAAATCGCCGATTTGAGATTTTCTCTTCTTACTTATTACCGGGTTTTCGAATATTCTATTCATCTATTAAATAGAGAAGTAATTCATAATCATCCGGTTAGGATCGATCTAAACCAGCCCACTTATTATGTATACGATTCAACATGCCAACTATTAAACAACTTATTAGAAACACAAGACAGCCAATCAGAAATGTCACGAAATCCCCCGCTCTTGGGGGATGTCCTCAGCGTCGAGGAACATGTACTAGGGTGTATGTGCGACTCGTTCAGATCACCATTGGTAGAAAAAAAGGGAAAGAAATTTTCCAGTATCAATGATCAGTACTAGTGAATAGTATAAAATGGAAGGAAGAAGGCCGTTCACTATCTATATATCGAAAACTAAAAAAAAAAAGATCTATTCAATTCTTCTATTGTATATGAAATTTATGGTTTCCAATGAGAAAAAATTCCTCATTGGTAACAAATGGTTATCCCATTAAGCGGGGAAATCCTATTTTCAAAGCCGAAATCTTATGTCTATACTTTTACAAAAACGGACTAAGAGGGTCAGCTACCCAGCCAATCTTCCTAATTAAATACCGTTACTGTATAGGTAGATCTCGTTGTGAAAGACCTATTACTAGATAATTCATGGGTAGAGACAAAGAATGTGAACTGTACAAGTTGCTAATAGCATTGAGAAAATGAATTAAGGGACTCCGGTGTATAGAGAGGACCTCACCGTTTAAGACATAACCATAGAAACGATGGAATCCACTATTTCGTTATTCATTTCTATTTATTACTTTTTTCTGTTTTTTTATACCTAGTATCAATACTCGTTTTGAGGTGAAATGCCTATAAAAAAGACAAATCGTGGTCGGGAAGGTTATAGTAGCAAAAGCCATTGGAATTTGTATTTTATACATTGGAAGAATCCGTTTTGTTATTAATAAACTAGGAAAAGGGAAAAGAATAACTGAAAGAAAGGAAATCAATTAGTTATTCATGAAAGTTTCATTTATTCAATGACTAGAATTAGACGAGGATATATAGCTCGGAGACGTCGAACAAAAATTCGTTTATTTGCATCAAGCTTTCGGGGGGCTCGTTCAAGACTTACTCGAACAATTATTCAACAGAAAATAAGATCTTTGGTTTCCTCTCATCGAGATAGAGATAGGAAAAAGAGAGATTTTCGTCGTTTGTGGATCACTCGGATAAATGCAGTAATTCGAGAGAATAGAGTATCCTATAGTTATAGTAGATTAATACACAATCTGTACAAGAGACAGTTGCTTCTTAATCGTAAAATACTTGCACAAATAGCTATATTAAATAGGAATTGTCTTTATATGATTTCTAATGAGATCATAAAATAAAAAAGGAAATTGTAAGGAATTCGTCAGAATATTTTAAATGGAGTTCACTGGAGAATGAACTCCGGGAAGGGAAGGTAGAGTAGAAATTAGTATGATAAAGAGAGTATGATAAAGTCGCTCAAAATGAAATGAGCGAATATGTTCAATATCCAATAAAAAAAGATTTCTTCTTATTCCCCAATTTTTTTTCTTGCGATTTTTCGAACAAAATATCAATCTGTGTTTGAGTTCGGATTTGAATTGGAATTTTGGTTCAATTGAGGAGTAAAGTAAGTCTACTTTTTTTTCTTTATTTATTTCTTTTTTTTCTTTATTTATTTCTTTTTTTTCTTTATTTATTTATGGTTCTAAGACCAGTAGCTCCGGCGGTCGACTCGCTTCTTTCAAATTGTTTCTCATTATTAAGAAAAGGTAACAAAGATAAAATACGAGCTTGTTTTATAGCAATAGTAATTAATCGTTGTTGTTTTAAGGTTAATCTATTTACCCGTCTAGATAATATTTTTCCTTGTTCACTAATAAATCGACTAATTAAACTCATGTTTCTATAATCAATTCGATCCCCCGATTGGATCGGGGGCAAACGCCTACGAAAAGATCGCTTGGATTTAAGAAAGAGTCGCTTGGATTTTTCCATGGTTTGTTTATTCCTTATCCCCAAAATCCTATTTCAATCTGATCCAAAAGGATTTCGAATTCAAAATATAGGATTTGATTTGGCTTTTTTTTAGTTAGTTAAATTATTTTTTTAGTTAGTTAAATTATGTTAACTAGAATATATAGAATAATATGGTATATATAGAATATGTCCTTTTCGTGTTCCTTGTAAGAGTGACACACAGGCACTTGGTTCGAGTTATTTCTTTATCTCCCCGTGAATCGTATGTTTGTAACAATAGCGACAGAATTTTCTCAATTCCAATCGACTAGGCGTATTGTGTCGATTCTTTTGAGTAATATATCTGGAAAGACCCCTTGATTCCTTATTAAGACCGTTTCGAACACAGTTGGTACATTCTAAAATAACCGTTACTCGGACATCTTTACCCTTGGCCATGAACCTCCTTTGCGTTTTTGATTCAACCAACTCTTCTACTTTCCGCGAAAAAAGAAATTAAAAAAATAAGAAGTAAAACAACAAAGTAATATTTAGGTATATTTTGAATCGAATTCGATTCAATGTACAGTATTTCATTAAAAGATCTTGTATGATCTTCTTGCCCTAGACACATTTCTGTTCTCACAATATTATTTCTAAATGGAATTGGAGACTAAACCGGAATTTCGCCGAGGTTGAATCTACTTTTTTATTTCTCTTTCCTCCTTTCTTTATTATACTTCTACTTATTATATTGTATCGAATTCTATTTTATCTAAAAAAAAGAAAAGGGGGGGAGGGATTAGTCACAAATCTTTTGATTCTATCTCTAATCTTCTTCACCCCTTCACATGTCAATAACTAGAATGAAAAAAAAGGGAATGTCAACGCATCCGGAAATAAACGATTGATCTCTATCAAAAGACCTGCTAAAGCCCCAAACCATAGAGTACTTAGTACCGGTGCCACGGAAAGATATGTTTTTAGATCTCGCATTTTAAATCCTCCTTCTTTATTCTTTTTATTTTTTTATTTATTGTAAAATTTATTGTAATGCCTAATGGTAATACATATATGATTCGATATAATATATATGTAAGTAGTTAAGGACCGCTTGTATTTGTACACGGAATTCCTAATTCCAATTGAAATGTATAATGATTCGATAGATAAGATTTTCCTTTTCTTAAAACCGAAAAAGACGTCCCTTTCGACTGAGCATTCCCAAAAGATATTCCTTTTTTTAGTTATTTTTTGCGATGGGTTTCATATTCATGTGTATATAAGCCTTCTATTATTATATGTTACATGAGAATAAAAAAAAGAAAAGGCAAGATAACTTGGATATATAAATGGAGAAAATAAGGATTTTGAAATAAGACAGGGATTCTATAAAATGACACTGTAGACCAATTGAAAGGGATGTAGCGCAGCTTGGTAGCGCGTTTGTTTTGGGTACAAAATGTCACAGG